GTGTAAGAAAAATTGGGAAGAATTCTTTTTTACGAAGTTGACCCTATCCATTACAAAGAATTCAGTTCTTACAAGTCAATACTCAAGACCCACGTAGGCTTACAAATCATGATAAGATCAAGTGCTTTTTGGGTCGTCTCAGACCTTACAATTGGTATTTATCCAAAACTATTTGAACCATACAAGGTTTACTTGTTACTAAATAAAGTCTAGCCTCCGTTCTTCTTTAGATCCCTTGTTTCACTCCGATAGTCTTATCGAGATCGTGCCAATGCAGAGGAAATGAATGCATTTACATACTATACTATTCTAAAGTATCTAAAGTCAGTCAAAATTTTGTTTTATCTTAAATACTGGATTTTACGGAGCCTGCTCATGTACAACATGATTCGGATGTGATCATAGAAAAAATTCTCTTCAAGCGAACCAGCCTATGCCTCACATAGGGCTTATGCGCCGATTGGAACAAAGACACATTTGGTTGGGAATTCCAATGTGGCAGGCATATGTCTACATAGACAAATCAATAGTTCAGGTCACACACTCCCATAATCCATTTATCTTCAAAGAATTCCCTTCAACTCCCCATATTTATTTGAAATATTATTTCTTTATTTGACATGAATGAATAGTTAAAGGGAAATATCCAAACCCATGTCTTATTATTTTCAATAATCCATAATTGTAGCAATTAAATACTCTTATTCCTCCCCCAAGTGATAAATGATGGATCACAAATCTTTATGAGATTTTCTCTACAAAGGCCCAGAAATACCTTGTTGACGTATCATTGGAAAGTGCATTAACATAAATACGGCAGTAAGAAGCGGCAATACAAAAGTGTGTAAACTATAAAAACGAGTCAAAGTAGATTGTCCCACACTAGCGCTCCCGCGCAATAATTCTACCAAAGGCGATCCTATTACAGGAATAGCTTCGGGTACACCTGTTACAATTTTCACTGCCCAATAACCAATTTGGTCCCGAGGTAAGGAATAACCAGTTACGCCAAAAGATGCGGTCAATACACCCAGAACCACACCTGTAACCCAAGTCAATTCACGAGGTTTTTTAAATCCGCCGGTGAGATACACACGAAATACATGCAGGATCATCATTAGGACCATCATACTTGCCGACCATCGATGAACTGATCGGATTAACCAGCCAAAGTTAGCTTCAGTCATTATGTATTGAACAGAAGCAAAAGCCTCAGTAACGGTCGGACGATAGTAAAAAGTCATAGCAAACCCGGTAGCTACTTGTACTAAAAAACAAGTAAGCGTAATTCCCCCTAAACAATAAAATAGATTGACGTGGGGAGGAACATATTTACTAGTTATATCATCCGCAATCGCCTGAATCTCCAGACGTTCTTCGAACCAATCATAGACTTTATTGAGATAGGTGGAATTCCCCCTCTGAGAACCGTATATGAGACTTTCATCTCGTACAGCTCAAGCAAAAATGCCCAAATACTAGTTGCAGCGGCCACACCACCCCATCGAAAGTTTGAAACTTATTAATCTCTGAGATTCAAGAAAATCCGAAAGATATTATTTGTTTTGTGGCGATAATACCAACATATCAAGTTAGCTCAGTCGTCTTTATCTTTATTTTGACGGGCCGCTTGAATCCTCTCTTTCCCTATCCTTTTTTCTGTAATTTGTTTTTGTGCAATGTGTCTTTTATTATTTGTTTTCTGTTTGAAGTGAATATCCGTTGCTTGTTCTTTCGCGCAGCTCAATCCCTTGCTTCTTGCCTTATATTACTTAGTCAAGCAAGCTTTCGCGCTAGTGTATAAGCTTTAGCGATAGAGAAGCCGTTGCTTGTTCCGTTGAATGGGAATCATCTTAGCAACTGGCTATAGACATGAGTATAAGCCGCCGGGAGAGGAGAGACCATTTTCATGAGAGAGGGACGAGCAAGTGACAGATTGGGAAAAAAATAGGTAGGCCTTCTGAGCGGTCATTTAGGGACCTTGTTAGCGACCCTTCATTCTTCCCTAAGCTGTCAGAGTCCGATCGAAGCGAGCAAGAGATAGAGGAATCATCGCTCATAGATGTGAATTGAGAAAGCAAGCCCGAATTCTTTTGAATTAGGCTCTATAGTCTGGTCCCTGTCCCTGGTAAGGTCTGATTGTTATCCGTAAGTCTTGTTTTGACCGCGGGAAGGTTCACTTTGCAAAAGTGCTTATTTGGTTGGGAAAAATAGGACTTCTTACTCCAAGCCTACCCTACCCGAAAAAAGTTTCAGCTATTGATTCCGCCTCTTGTCGATACTACTAGTCTTCTCGCTACCTACTAGAAAAATCCCTTCTATACTACTCAACAGAAGCCAAAATCCCATCAAGATAGATTGAATGACCTATACTTCAACTAAAGGCACAAGGGAATCAAGGGTTCAAGAGCACAGAACAGAGGAAATGCACATGGGTCTCCTTGAAGAACGAAGTCTAGGGTAAAGAAAGAAAGGTAGAGTGGGCGCACTTTTGCTCTGC